ATTGATATTGGATTTGCTAAATCTCAATGTAATGAATTATTTCAAAACCGATTCGAATTGAATTGATCCTCATCATAACGAAATTCATTTGATTGATACATGTACCCCCCAATTCAACATAGATACAAGATTTTTCATCGAATCGTTGATAAATGGATTCAATTTGTCCCTCAACCAAATTCTTATCGAAAAACAATTTTTCAATAACTTGTTGATCCCTCTCCCTCTTCCCAGATTTCTAGATTGATTATCGTTTTTTAATTTCCCGGCTTAGTGTGAGATAGAAATATGCCCACCGAATTTTAACAATGAATGAAAGTGAAAGAAATGAAGTTTAACCCCCTCGCCCTTTCCGACAGACCAATCATTCCCCGAAAGGCTCCTATCTTTCTTTCGTATTACTTATTTTTCTAGTTTTAGAATTCTAGAGTGGCGAGGCGATTGGAATGAACAATTTTGAAATCAAAATGATGAATCAAAGAATTATATGGAATTCTGAAAGACGGAAAGATCCTTCTGATCGAGTCATATCATTCCATTATATTGACAATTTCAAAAAACTGTTCATACTATGAACATAGTATAATGGCGGTCGGGCAAGTATGCCCCCATCGTCTAGTGGTTCAGGACATCTCTCTTTCAAGGAGGCAGCGGGGATTCGACTTCCCCTGGGGGTAGGGTACTACGAAAGGAAGTTGATCGTGAATTATCAATAAAGACTGAAATAGATTCTTCCTGGGTCGATGCCCGAGCGGTTAATGGGGACGGACTGTAAATTCGTTGGCAATATGTCTACGCTGGTTCAAATCCAGCTCGGCCCAATAATTCGCCGATCCACATGAAATGATGTAACCATTTGTTGTTCTCCGGAAATGCCCAATGCGCTCTGATACGGAAGAATCCAAATCTGATACATCCCTACCGCTATTTATTTTTTTACGTATTTTTTCCACAAATTCAGATCTTGCTAATGATCTAGATTCATATCAAGATCTGTAAGTATAAAGTCTAAATAAAAAAGAGTCTTTTTTATTTTCATTGATTCATTGAAAGATTGATTTTCAATCGATTTGGCAATAATGAACAGATTACTAGTAATCCGTGTCGATCTCGCTAAAGTGCATATCCATATAGATATCAATATATCAGTCCCGCTTCTGCCAGTTAGAACAAGACAATTCTAATCCAAAATCGAAATAGAAAGGGTTTGAATGAGAATGAAATCGTAAGAATATGCATGCTGTACACTTTTTTTTCCTGGGATTGTAGTTCAATTGGTCAGAGCACCGCCCTGTCAAGGCGGAAGCTTCGGGTTCGAGCCCCGTCAGTCCCGATGGATAGAAATCCAATAAAAAAATACATCAATTCATTTCTTCTGTGAAAGGGAGTCAAAATAACAAACATAATCTCATTCCTAACAGAACAGGGATCTCTCTTTTTTTTTTCTTTTTTTTTCCTTTCACATATCTCATCAAACCAATATGGTAATTTCCATTTCTTCGACTAATACTGATTGATGGAAAAGAAACATATGTGGATTAGTACAATTATTAGTAGCGTCATATTTAATTTTGGATTCCAAGATAAAGAGATACCGTACTACTAGACCTGGCTTTTTTCGATTACTCCCGATCTGTATAATGAAATAGAGTACTATAGAATATGTTTACCGCGAACACACACAAATGGAATTTGCACGATACAAAATAAATTGAACGCAGTTCCTTTGATTTTGATAGAATACTTTAGGATTAAAAGTATATCCTTTTCTGGCTCCGATTTTGTATAATCTCAAGTACAAATTTCAATTCCTAATTATTTGCATTTTAAACAATCTATCTCATTCAAATTTCACACTAAACTTTTGATATATGTTTATCCTATTATTAATCGAAGGATGAGAATATTAAAAAAAGATCAAACAAGGATTCCCTCTCTTATCGAGGGAATCCTTGTTTGATCTTTTTTTAGTAAAGGTTCCGCCGAAGAAAGAAAACAAATTCTTACAATAACAAAAAACATAAAGGAATTCTTGATTAGATCAGAAATACCATTTTGGAATTTGGTATGGATAAAAGATCTTCCTATGTTATACTATTCAATTCTTGACGATGAATCGATTTTATAGCTCAGATATTGTTATTCATGATATTGATCCGATTCGATATCATCGAGATGTAATTTATACCATTGAATTTACCGACGAAAGATCTCTATGGGATTAAATCCCGAGTTATTGCGAATTAAAGAGAAATCTAACGATGAGATTATGGAAGTAAATATTCTCGCATTTATTGCTACTGCACTGTTCATTCTAGTTCCTACTGCCTTTTTACTTATAATTTACGTAAAAACTGTAAGTCAAAGTGATTAATTTGACTTAAACTTGACTTATTAGTTCTTATCAATGCAATGATGGAAGAAAAAAATGAAAAAGGATTTCAATTTCGTGTCTTACTCTTAAATGAAATGATCGGACTAGAATCAGCAGTATTCTATGAAATCTGATAGTATGGTAGAAAGAAATAAAATCTATTTCTTTCTACCATACTATCTATTATTGTAGTGTATAAAGTTTGACTCTATAAAGATAGAGGTTTAATATGGATCAATTTACAATATCTATCTTCATATATAGAATATCAATCACATATATGTAATGTACATAGCGTCCCCATTTTTTTTTTTGTTTCGTCTAGTTGATTTGTATTGGTTCCAATCAATCTGAAATAATCAAAAGGCAACTCTTATTCTTCCGATTCTAATTTATGGATTTCTGATGATTTTCAAGACCAATCCCGGTATCATATTCAAAAAAGAATCAAATAATCTTTTTTCGAAACTAAAATAAAAAATAATAAACCAAATAATAAAACAAGCGGTAAGCACCTAATATGTGACTCGCCTAAGGCAACGGAAATATCTTATTATGTGTAGTATTTCCTTAGACAACTACTATGTCTATCTTGTTTCCTATAGAAAGTGTGTATCCGCTTAATAACTAATAAAAAAACGGATTTCTTTTCTCTTTGAAAAAAGTGAAAAAAAAAGGGGGGGGGAATAAAAAAGATAAATAAATAAAAAACGGGTTCCGCGGTTCCTCATTGTCCATATATAACTTTGGTAAGAGCCAGTTCATCGAAATCCAAATTTTAGAAAGAATTCGGTTGGAATCAATTTCCTATTATTTGTATTCCCTTGACTTATAAAATACGAACATGGGAATAATTCAAATATTTGTTTAATTGAAAGAGTATTTTCTATTTCTATTTTCTATATTATCCATAGAATACATTACTCCACTCGAATACACTAGAATTCCGAAATGCAGATATTTTTGAATTCCATTTCGAAATGGAATTAATGAATTAAATATCAAAATGAAAAAAGATTTCAGAACCCATCTATAAAACAATTGATACAGTTTGATTTTCGTTTTTTCCCTCAACTCAATTAGTAGTACCTTTAGAGTCCACTTCTGCCCCATACTACGAGGGAAAGGGAAAATGTAAAGACTACCATTAAAGCAGCCCAAGCGAGACTTACTATATCCATGTAAATTCTGTCTCCTATCTCTATCAATATGAAGGAATTATTTCATTATTGTTATTGTTCACTAATTATTATAGTATTGTTAACTACTAATAGTATAGTGGAATCACTGGCACAGAGTCAAAAAGGGATTCTGGCCTAACATCATTGACGAAAGAATCCAATAAATCAAATTCTAACATCTAACAAGTTCTTATATGATTTCTAGTATAATCAGAAAACATTAATCACAAGCAAAATATCCGGAGACACCCTTGGAAGTATTAAGGGAATGGATGTTACTAACAGGTAGGAATAATAAGACCTATGCTTTATTTTGTTGCCCTCCATTTCATTAAGTAAAAAATGGATATATAGAATCAAGATGGATCACTTCGCATACTCTTATTTCCATTTGATTTAATCCTTACCGTCTCCCGATTGCCTCTGTAAAACAATCGGAAGACAGCCGATTAAATTCTTTCACTAGGGGTTACCGAAAAGAAAGAATTTTTGTTTACTTTTTTTTTCTAAATTTATATTAAATACAAAAATGCATATAATGAATATTATTAAAATAAATAAAATAGAAATCAAATTCTTATTATTCTAAATAAAAAAAAAAAGAAAATATTAGAATTCCATTATTCTATTATATAGTATATATAATTTAGAATATATAATATATTAATAATATTATATAATATATTAATAATATAATTAATAATAGAATTGATTTTTTATAATAGAAAATAATAATAGAATTCAAATATATAGATAGAATTCAAATATATAGAATTAATATATATTATATAGAATATAGAATTCTAAATTAATCTAAAAATAAATATAAGAAATTCTCAAAAATAATCAAAATGATAATCAAATAAGAAAAAGAAAGCCAATTAGTTATTCAATCTAACTAATATTGAATAAATGCCGGAGCGCTCATATACTTTCATGAGTCTGTATACAAAGTTTATTCCGCCCCTTCCCAACTAAAAATGGAATTCGATTCCCTGTCCGATCTATCCCTATCCAATCTAATTCAAGACCCAGTCAGTAGACGGACATTACATTAGTAGTGGAGTGGAAGAACTATCATATCAAGATTTACCGATTCCTTTTCACTACTAGAATCTTTCTTGAATCCGAGACACAAGGATTTATAGCATTTTAAAGAATAAAACCTGCAGATGCTTAGAATTTAGAATCAAGCAAGTCTCAAGAGTCCTTTTCCCCCGCTTGCTTCTGCTGAAAAAAAAATTGTAAAGTTTTATATCAACAAAACGGAATAAGCAATTTTGTCGATCAGGCGACACCCGGATTTGAACTGGGGAAAAAGGATTTGCAGTCCCCCGCCTTACCGCTCGGCCATGCCGCCAAAATGATACAAAAAAATATATGAGAATACCCCATCAAAACCAAAAAAAAAAGGGGGTTCTAAACTTCTTTTTTTTTATTTGTTT